TTTTTTGAGGATCCATTGTAATAATGAGAAAAATTTCTGCATATCCGCAAAAATCGATCAATAATATCAAAATCGGATGAATCGGCCCAGACCGGCTTACTAATGGGATGCCCTAATACATTACAAAATTTCGCTTTAGCCAATGATCTAATTAGAGGAATAATTGGAACTATTGTATCAAACTTTTTCATAACAATTTCGATTAGAAATGAATTTTGTAGCATTTGACTCCGTACTACTGAAAGATTTAGCCGCACATTTGAAAAATAGCCCAAATAGTGAAATGAATGTTCGGATAATTGGTTTATATGGATCGTTCCTGGTTGAGACCAAACATAAAAATGACATTGCCATAAATGGAAAAAATAGTATTTCCATTTATTCATCAAAAGAGGTGCATTCTTTGAAGCCAGAATAGATTTTCCTTGATATCGAACATAATGAATGAAGGGATCCTTGAACTTGAAGAATGATAAGGTCGACGAAAAATCCTTAGCAAAGACTTCCACAAGATGTTCTATTTTTGCATAGAAAAAGATTCGCTCAAAAAGAACGCTAAAAGATTTGAATGGTAAATTAGAGGATTTGTTATGTAGAAAAAGGAAGATAGATTCGTATTCATATACATAAAAATTATATAGGAACAAGAAAAATCTTCTATTCCTTTTTGAAAAAGTAGAAATCGATTTTTTTGGAGTAATAAGACTATTCCAATTACAATAGTAATAAATAAACAACCTTAATAAATGAAAGAAAGGGGCATCTTTCACCCAGTATCGAAGGGTTTGAACCAAGATTTCCAGATGGATAGGATAGGGTATTCGTATATCTGACACATAATTTAAATATGTAAATTTATCTTCGAAAAAAGGAAAAATGGAATGAATTGATCTCAAATTATTATAAGATTTTACGATTTCTGCCTCCTCTAAGGAAGAGCTTAATTGTAGGGAAAATGGAATTTCCACGACGACGGCAAAACCCTCTGATATTATTTGAGAATAAAAATGATTATTATACCCCAAAAATGGATTTTTGTTAGAATCATTCGTAGAAATAATCAAATGAGTCTGTTGATACATTCGAGTAATTAAACGTTTTACAATTAGTAAACTAGATTTATTGTCATAACCTACATTTTCTACAAAAAGAGATCTATTTAAATCATGACTATAAGCGAGTCCATAAATATACTCCCGAAAAATAAGTGGGTATAGGAAGTCCTGTTGACGAGATCTATTTAGTTGTAAATATACTTGATATTCCTCCATTTTAAAAATTCGATTTAATTTAGTCAAAGGATCCGGGATTCATTGGATTATCAAATGATACATAGTGCGATACGGTCAAAACAGGATATTCTATTATATATTTGAATTATTAGAATAAAAAAACGAAAATAGATACCTAGAAAACAAGTAAAACCCATCAACGGACTCTCTCTCCTCGCTTTTTCCATCTAATTGTTCTAGGATAAGAAGCTAGTTAGAAATCCTTTATTTTTTTTTTTTCTCAGATCAATCGCTCTTTTGATTTTGGAAAAAAAAAATATCTTAATCAATATACTCTTTCTTCTACACATTTATCGCTACCCCATAACATAATGGAGAATAGCTAATAGTTAGGACTCATAACAAAAATAAATAATCCATTCGTGGGAAAAGCTTTTCCCACATCAAGCACTAATCTCTTTTTAACATACAATTAGATGGGGTAATCATTCAAATTTAAAATGAAAGCTCGTTGCTTTTTGTTTCCCTAAAATTGGAGCCGTCAAGCTCTATCCCTTTATTAATTCAACCAAACTAAATTTTTTTGTTCCAAGCCAAGAATTCAAACAAAAATTTGGGCCGGATTCAAATTCAATAAGAATGGAATATTTTTAGAATTCGCCATTGATACGACATGCTGCTTTTTCCATTCCTTCCTTTCTGGATCAGTCGTGGTCTTACAAACTCTACCGATGGTATGGACGAACCAATTGCTTCATAGAAATGTGTAAAAAACGGAGTCGCGCTTAAAAGCCGAGTACTCTACCATTGAGTTAGCAACCCTAATAAAAAAAAAATAGGATGTGTATATCCAATCGCAATAAAAACAAACAATAAAAACAATAAAAATAAAAAGATTGAATTGTCTAAAAGATTGAATTGTCTAATAAAATATTACATTAAAACGGAAAAAAAAAAAAAAAAAAATGTCAAAGACGAATCGATTTTGAACATACAAATGAACAGATCCAATGAAAATAGAAACAAATTTATCAAATAAAAAAGAAAAATTAACAATGATAGACCACCTCTTTGTCTACTATGTTATAGTCTTTGTCTACTATGTTATACATTATACATACATTATTTTTTTTATTATTATTTCTATTTACTTTTGAATCAAAAAAAAACTTCTTGTTTGTATCACAGAAAATTCAACGAACCCGCCATTTGATGAAGTAAAAAAAGCCCATGTAACATGAATAAATGGATCGATTTTTTTATTCACG